TCATTACATGTATGATACTCAATCTAGTTGGAATAATCACATTAATAGTTGCATTGATAGTTATCTTCGTTTTGAAGTCAGTATTAATAGTTCCATTTCAGGTGGTACCGACAATTATAGTGACAGTATAAGATATAGTTTCATTTGTACTGAAAGTGAAAGTATAAGTGGTACTGAAAGTAAGAGTTCTAGTATAAGAACTCGTAATAATAGCAGTAATTTCAATATAAGAGGAAGATCAAAATCATTAGATCTAAATAAAAAATACAGAAATTTATGGGTTCAATGCGAAAATTGTTATGCATTAAATTATAAAAGATTGTTGAGATCCACAATGAATATTTGTGAACAGTGTGGATATCATTTGAAAATGAGTAGTTCAGATAGAATCGAACTTTCGATTGATCCGGGCACTTGGAATCCTATGGATGAAGATATGGTCTCTATGGACCCCATTGGATTTCATTCAGAGAGGGAACCTTATAGAGATCGTATCGATCTCTATCAAAGAAAGACAGGTTTAACTGAAGCTGTTCAAACAGGCATAGGCCAACTAAATAGGATTCCCATAGCAATTGGGGTTATGGATTTTCAGTTCATGGGAGGTAGCATGGGATCCGCAGTAGGCGAGAAAATCACCCGTTTGATCGAATATGCTACTAATCGATCTTTACCTGTCATTATTGTGTGTGCTTCTGGAGGAGCACGCATGCAAGAAGGAAGTTTGAGCTTGATGCAAATGGCTAAAATATCTTCTGCTTTATATAATTATCAATCAAATCGAAAGTTATTCTATGTATCAATCCTGACATCTCCTACAACCGGTGGAGTAACAGCCAGTTTTGGTATGTTGGGAGATGTTATTATTGCTGAACCTAATGCCTACATTGCATTTGCGGGTAAACGAGTAATTGAGCAAACATTGAATAAGACAGTACCCGATGGTTTACAAGCGTCTGAGTATTTATTCCATAAAGGCTTATTCGACCCAATCGTACCACGTAATCCTTTAAAGGGTGTTCTGAGTGAGTTACTTCAACTCCACGGTTTCTTTACCTTGAATTGAATAAAAATTTAAAAGATTAAAGTTATTATTAAAGTTATTTTATTATTAAAGTTATTATAGTACTAGACTCAGTTATTTGTATCGAACAAGTATTTATTAGTTCATCGTATTCAAAAAAACTAAGAAAAATGGTGTTTTCTTTGGTGATATTAAGTTATACTTGTAGTAAGAGTCATAAGTTTCAAAAATCACTTTTTATTTTTTCCTCCAGATCTATTTTTTTATCCTATCCCTATTCATTATTATTCATTATTAGTAATCATGAACCCTCTATCAACAGGATAAAAGGGTGAATTTCTTCTTCGAAGAATTATGAGAATTCTAATTCAATTAGGAAAAAAAATAATATAATAAGATTATATAATAAATATAATAATAAAAATAATAAATAGGTAAATATATATACTTATCTTATTATAAGATAATAGATATATTTATCATAATATATCCATCTACTAGATACAAATCATACAAATCGTAAATCGAGGTACCCATTCTATGACAGATTTCAACTTACCCTCTATTTTTGTGCCTTTAGTGGGCTTAGTATTTCCGGCAATTGCAATGGCTTCTTTATCTCTTCATGTCCAAAAAAATAAAATTGTTTAGATACGATGGATGGGACCAAATTTCATCAATTTATTTCAACACTAGATCATAATACATATATTTATTTAGTGTAATGGAATATAGTAGATATATGGCTCTTTCCGAATCCAAATGAAAGAACTAGGCATGCAGATACATGATATCTAGTTAAATGCATGTCATGTATATGTGGTTATAGTTGGTTTAAAATGGATCGGTGAATATTTTAAATAGAAAGTCAATGTATCTAACCACTTACTCCTAATGGTTCACATCAGAATAGTGCTAGTTGATGAAAGTGACTTCGGGATCAAGAAAGGTAAAGTCAAATTTGGGTTATTTTTTTTTTCAATTACAATCGAATGCAACTAGATCTAATATAGTATGAACTGGCGATCAGAACGTATATGGATAGAACTTATAACGGGGTCTCGAAAAACAAGTAATTTTTGCTGGGCCTGTATCCTTTTTTTAGGTTCATTAGGATTCTTAGTAGTTGGAATTTCCAGTTATCTTGGTAGGAATCTGATATCCGTATTTCCATCTCAGCAAATCATTTTTTTTCCACAAGGGATCGTGATGTCTTTCTATGGGATCGCAGGTTTATTCATTAGCTCCTATTTGTGGTGCACAATTTCGTGGAATGTAGGTAGTGGTTATGACCGATTCGATCGAAAAGAAGGAATAGTGTGTATTTTTCGTTGGGGATTTCCTGGAAAAAATCGTCGCATTTTCCTGCGCTTCCTTATGAGAGATATCCAATCAATTAGAATGGAGGTTAAAGAGGGTCTTTACGCTCGTCGTGTCCTTTATATGGAAATCAGAGGTCAAGGGGCCCTTCCCTTGACTCGTACTGATGAGAATTTTACTCCACGAGAAATTGAACAAAAAGCTGCCGAATTGGCCTATTTCTTGCGTATACCAATTGAAGTATTTTGAAATAAACTGAAGAATCAATTTTTTGTATACCAAAAGTATTTCCTATGCATAGGGAGTCCAACTCCATTTTTTGATACTAGAAAAAATCTAATCTAATAATCTAATTAAGTATGGATTCATCAAATATATCCGAACATGTATTTCGTAATAGAAAATTGATCCTTTTAGGCTCAAGATTTTGTACCTTATTCTTGGGCTGTGTTTATACGATGAAATATTTCGAAATAATTAAGCGATCGGGGGTTCGTTTCGAAATCTGATTCCTTACTTCAAGTGGGTTTTCGAGTATTCATCGAAAAGAACAAATTAAGATTCAATTGCTTCGAATTTCCCCAATTATAATGAATTATAATGAATATATCTGATTAAATTACTATATCTGAGAATAATATTTATTTTTTTTTCATTTTAATCTGAAAAGGACCCTTATTTTATTTTTATTTATCTATTCCTTACTAGATTACTAGATGCAAAAACTAAGTTTTTACACAAAAATAGGAATAGATCCATCGGTTCAATACCTTGTTATAGAACTCGCGCTTCAGAGAAATATTAGATAGAGTTGACGAATGAAGCAGGTTCATTAACAATTCACAGATAAAAAATGAAAAAAAAGAAAGCATTGGCTTCCTTCCCATATCTTGCATCTATAGTATTTTTGCCCTGGTGGGTCTCTTTCTCGTTTAATAAATGTCTGGAATTTTTGGTTACTAATTGGTGGAATACTGGGCAATCCGAAACTTTTTTGAATGATATTCAAGAGAAAACTATTCTAGAAAGATTTATAGAATTAGAAGAACTATTTCTTTTAGAGCAAATGATAAAGGAGTACCCGGAGACACATATACAAAAATTTCAGATAGGAATACATAAGGAAACGATACAATTGGTCAACATACACAATGAATACCATCTCCATATCATTTTGCATTTCTCGACAAATATAATCTGTTTCACTATTCTAAGTGGTTATTTTATTCTGGGTAATGAAGAACTTGTCATTCTGAATTCTTGGATTCAAGAATTTCTATATAACTTAAGTGACACCATAAAAGCTTTTTCGATTCTTTTAGTTACTGATTTATGGATCGGATTTCACTCGACTCATGGTTGGGAACTCATGATTGGTTCGGTCTACAACGATTTCGGGTTAGCTCATAACGATCAAATTATATCCGGTCTTGTTTCCACCTTTCCAGTTATTCTAGATACAATTGTGAAATATTGGATCTTCCATTATTTAAATCGTGTATCCCCTTCGCTTGTAGTCATTTATCATTCAATGAATGAATGAGGAACTCATTTGATTTCTTAATATCAATAAAAATATTTCTTCGTGTATAAAGCACTTTCGATCTTACTTAATTCTTTATACTTCTACCTATTTAAGATTTTAAGATTTAAGGTATTTATCCTATATTCAGTACAAAATTATTGCAGTACAATGACAGGCTCGTGTATAGGTAACTAGTATAGTTACCTATCTAATTTATTGTAGAAATTCCGGGATAAATGATTGGACATGCAAAATAGAAAAACTTTTTCTTGGGTAAATGAACAGACGACTCGATCCATTTCTGTATCGATCATGATATATGTAATAACTCGGGCATCTATTTCAAATGCATATCCCATTTTTGCACAGCAGGGTTATGAAAACCCACGAGAAGCAACTGGACGAATTGTATGTGCCAATTGCCATTTAGCTAATAAGCCCGTGGACATTGAAGTTCCGCAAGCTGTGCTTCCTGATACTGTATTTGAAGCAGTCGTTCGAATCCCTTATGATATGCAACTAAAACAAGTTCTTGCTAATGGTAAAAAGGGATCTTTGAATGTAGGGGCTGTTCTTATTTTACCCGAGGGATTCGAATTAGCCCCCCCCGATCGTATTTCTCCCGAGGTGAAAGAAAAGATAGGAAATCTCTCTTTTCAAAGTTATCGTCCTAATAAAAGAAATATTCTTGTGATAGGTCCTGTTCCTGGTCAGAAATATAGTGAAATCGTCTTTCCCATCCTTTCCCCCGACCCTGCTACTAGGAAAGACGTTCACTTCTTAAAATATCCCATATATGTAGGTGGGAACAGAGGAAGGGGTCAGATTTATCCTGATGGGAGCAAGAGTAACAATACAGTCTATAATGCTACATCAGCAGGTATAGTAAACAAAATAGTACGTAAAGAAAAAGGGGGATATGAAATAACCATAGTTGATGCATCGGATGGACATCAAGTGCTTGATATTATACCCCCAGGACCGGAGCTTCTTGTTTCAGAAGGCGAGTCCATCAAGTTTGATCAACCATTAACAAGCAATCCCAACGTGGGAGGGTTTGGTCAAGGAGATGCAGAAATAGTGCTTCAAGACCCATTGCGCGTCCAAGGACTTTTGTTCTTCTTGGCATCT